ATATGACTCTATGTAAGAAAGGATTTACTGGATTCCATTTTCTGAAGTTGCAACTATCCATTGCAAAGCAAAGAATTCCGTTCTTATGAGTAAATGCTCAATACCCAAGTAGGCTTACAAATTTTATCACGATCAAGTGCTTTTTGGGTCGTCTCATACCTTGGGATTGTGTTTATCCACAAACTCTCTCAAGTCTTCTTACATACAAAGGATTTACTTGTTACTAATATAGTCGAGCCTTTAATTCTTCTTTAGATCCATTGTTTCACTCCGATAGTATCATAGATCGGAATCGATGCAAAGGAAATGAATGCATTTCCATACTATTAAGTAAGTAGAATAGATAGAACATAATCTGTATCGTGCCACATCACTTATTCTACTGGATCTTACGGAGCCTGTTGATGCACGACATGATTCGGCTCTAATCATAGAAAAAATTCTCCTCAAGCGAACCATTTGCCCCTCTGTATAGGGCTTACGGGTTGGTTCGAACAGAGACACATTTGGGTGTAAATTCCAATGTGGCGGATAAAAAAATATATCTGCACAGGTCAATTAATAGTTCAAGTCACACACTCCCATAATCCATTTTCTCTTCGGAGAATCCACTTCAACTATTCATATCAAATAAATAATCCAATATTGGGAAGTTGAAGGGGAATATCCAAAAAAATGTCTTATTTTTTTTCAATAATCCATATTTGTAGCAATGAAATACTATTGTTCCTTCCCAAAATGATATTGGATTATCGATTCTACGATCTGTATTTTCTATAAAGGACCAGAAATGCCTTGTTTACGTATCATGAGGAAATGCATTAACATAAATATGGCAGTAAGTAGAGGTAATACAAAAGTGTGTAAACTATAAAAACGGGTCAAAGTAGATTGACCCACACTAGCACTTCCACGTAATAATTCGACCAAGGGTGCTCCTATTACAGGAATAGCGTCAGGTACGCCTGTAACGATTTTTACTGCCCAATACCCAATTTGGTCCCACGGTAACGAATAACCAGTTACACCGAAAGATGCGGTCAATACAGCCAGAACCACACCCGTAACCCAAGTCAATTCGCGAGGTTTTTTAAATCCACCAGTTAGATATACACGAAATACGTGGAGGATCATCATTAGGACCATCATACTTGCGGACCATCGATGAACCGATCGAATTAACCAACCAAAGTTAGCTTCAGTCATTATGTATTGAACAGAAGCAAAAGCTTCGGTAACGGTCGGACGATAGTAAAAAGTCATAGCAAACCCTGTCGCTACTTGTACTAAAAAACAAGTAAGCGTAATTCCTCCTAGACAATAAAATATGTTGACATGAGGAGGAACATATTTACTAGTTATATCATCCGCAATCGCCTGAATTTCGAGACGCTCTTCGAACCAATCATATACTTTATTGAGATAGGTAAAGCAAGGGACTCCCCCTCTTAGAGCCGTATATGAGAATTTCATCTCGTACAGCTCAAGCGAAAACACCCAAATACTGCTTGCAACGGATATGTAATAGCAAGTTTGAAACTTATTCTATTCGTCCCGGATTCCATCTTCTCGGAAGATACGAAGGACCCAAAATCCGGAAGCTCTTCTTTGTGATGATAATGCCAAAATATCAAGTTGGCTCATTCGTATTTATGTTGATCTTTATTGTTATAGTATAGGCCTCTTGAATCTTCTCTTTCCCTATTGTTTTTTTCTTTGTTGTTTGTCTTTGTGTGTAATGTGTATTTACTTTTTGTATGGATTTGATAGGAATTCTCTTGTTGAGACCCTATGAATCGATTGAAACCTCAGATTCATACTATAGACCCACGATGATTCAATAAAGCCTTCAAGCTAAGCCAAAAGGTTCGCTGAGTAAGAACCATTGGATCATCACTTAATTTACTGAATGGCTGTAATGACTCAAAATCCAGAGAACTCTTTTTTCCTTTGATCAAAATAAGCATACGCAAGATTTTGAAGTCATAAAAATCCTTCGATCTAGGATGAAAAGTCTTTGGAATTTTTTTAGTCCGGTCGCGGGGTCTCAATAATAGGTATGAATCATAGTGCAAATATTTCTTGATCTATTCCGTGGATTGCGTGCTCCAGATATTCATATTCGAATGAATATCCGACGAGGTAGAACCATCTCTATCGAGATGACAGACCAGTTCTCTGTACTATCAATAGGATCAATTATAACAAGTCACACACTCATATTCCGGAAATACCGAAACAAAGGAATTGCACGGTCGAACTACCAGAATATCCTAAAAATACGAGCGCTAAGTGAGTAATTTGGAGTTGAAAAGCCAAGACTTCATGGTTCTTATGGACCTAATTCATTGAAATTCCGTCGAGTAAAACGGAAGAATTATAAATTTCCAAAATAATACATAGGAATACCGCAAATAGAGCCATTGCGACCCCCATCAAAGGGGTAGTTCCCCATCCAGGAGCTACTTTACCATATTCCGAATTCAATGGTTTCAATAAAGCCCCTACAAGTGTCTGTCTTGGACGAGATTTAGAATTACCCTCAACGGTTTGTGTAGCCATAAATACTATTGCATTGGTTGAGATCTGTTGACTTTGTATACCACTCCATTGTAAATAAAGGATCTTATCATAGATCCATTGTGGTTTTGAAATTATTTTATAGAATAATGGAAACAGCAACCCTAGTCGCCATCTTTATATCTGGTTCACTTGTCAGTTTTACCGGGTACGCCTTATATACCGCTTTTGGGCAACCCTCTCAACAACTAAGAGATCCATTCGAGGAACACGGTGACTAGTTGAAGTACTGAGCCTTCCCATAGATAGGGGAGGCTCAGTACTTCAATTGAGAAAATTAAAAGTCATTTTGCCTTTTTAGTCGGAACCGTAGGCGGTTCTCGAAAAAAGATAGCGAAAAAAATGATCCCGAGAGTCGAGACTAAGAGGAATGTATAAACCAATGCTTCCATAGATTCGATCGTGGTTTACAATTATAGCTTCCACACCTGTGCATTTGGGAGCATCTCCCAGATAACGAAAGGACAAAAGTCAAAGAAAAGTTAGTGATTTAAATCAAGATTTCTCTGGTACCTATGTAAAAAAAAAAAAGAGAGACGAAAAGTACCAGAGCAATGTTGTATCAGGCTACCTGTCTCTTTGTAGTTGGATCTCCAAGTTTTTGGAATGCTCCAAATTCCACTTGAGCATCCAAATCTGGGTCAATACCAGCAAAAACATCTCTGAACAAGGTTCTAGCACCATGCCAAATGTGTCCGAAAAAGAAAAGCAAAGCAAAAGAAGCATGCCCAAAAGTGAACCAACCCCTTGGACTGCTACGAAAAACACCATCGGATTTCAAAGTAGCCCGATCTAATTCAAAAATTTCACCCAATTGGGAACGCCTAGCATATTTTTTAACAGTAGCAGGATCACTATAAATGACTCCATTGAGTTCGCCACCATAAAACTCAACAGTTACACCTACCTGTTCGACACTATACTTCGACTCTGCCCTTCTAAAAGGAACATCGGCTCGAACAATTCCGTCTCCGTCTACCAAAACGACAGGAAATGTTTCAAAAAAAGTAGGCATACGACGTACAAAAAGCTCACGGCCCTCTTTATCCCTAAAGATAGGATGCCCCAACCATCCAACAGCTATTCCATCCCCATTATCCATTGAGCCCGCTCTGAATAATCCCCCTTTTGCTGGATTATTGCCTATGTAATCATAAAAAGCCAATTTTTCGGGAATTTTAGACCAAGCTTCTGATAAACTCAGATTTTCGGCTAGACCAGCCCCAACTCTTCGATAGATTTCTTGCTGGAAGTATCCTTGATCCCATTGATAACGAGTGGGACCAAATAATTCGATTGGTGTCGTTGCTGAACCATACCACATAGTTCCAGCAACAACAAAAGATGCAAAAAAGACAGCAGCGATACTACTCGAAAGTACCGTTTCAATATTACCCATACGTAGTCCTTTGTATAAACGTTGGGGCGGTCGAACACTAAGATGGAATAGGCCCGCTAATATACCCAACGTCCCTGCTGCAATATGATGAGAGGCTATTCCTCCAGGAACAAAAGGATCAAAACCCTCTACACCCCACGCAGGATTTACAAATTGTACTCTTCCAGTTAGTCCATAAGGATCGGACACCCATATTCCAGGACCATACAAGCCTGTTACATGAAAGGCGCCAAACCCAAAGCAAGCTACACCTGAGAGAAATAAATGAATTCCAAAAATCTTGGGCAAATCCAAAGAAGGTTTTCCTGTACGCTCATCACTGAATATTTCTAGATCCCAATACACCCAATGCCAGATAGCTGCCAAGAAGCACAAGCCAGAAAACACAATATGTGCCCCCGCTACACCTTCATAACTCCAAATACCTGGATTCGTTATAGTCCCTCCTGTGATACTCCAACCACCCCATGAATTCGTTATTCCTAAACGAGTCATGAAGGGTATAACGAACATGCCCTGTCTCCACATTGGATCAAGAATGGGGTCAGAAGGATCAAAAACCGCTAATTCATATAGGGCCATCGAACCGGCCCAACCAGAAACTAGAGCTGTATGCATTATATGGACAGAAAGCAAGCGACCGGGATCATTCAATACGACGGTATGAACACGATACCAAGGTAAACCCATGGAAGTACCTCTTTCTCAAAGAAAAATGGACACTATGTAACTTTATCGCATTGGAAAAGACTATGCTATGGACTTCCCCCTTTCAATGAATTATCTCGGAGCAAGGGTGAATATTTATTCTATATCCGTTGATAATAACGTAACAATTCGATTTGTAGGAACAAAGAGAAGCAGATCTATTCTATACCCGATAAGTACCAATACGCAATGGGGGTATTGGTCCTATTTTCTAGGAGCGAATACATAGATACTTGTTCATCATTTAAAGAGCCTGGGCCGTTCATTAGAATTTTCCTTTATTTATTCTACCTTTTTCTTCTATGAACTTTCCAATCTAAGGATTTTTGGAAAATGGATCGATCCGTATTGGTTATCCTAGTTGTTATCTATATTCTAACAGCCATTTGTATTATTGGTATCAAATGTATTATTGGTATCAAAAAAAAAGATTTCAACCCGAAAGATGAGGAATTGGACGAATGGAAAATTCAAATCGAGATCAAATCTTTCGATTTGAATTCTCTATTTTGACTACGAATCCTCTTTCTCAAAAAGTACCGTGAATCGATGTATATGTATGTATCTATGGCGTATTATTTTCAAATTCAAGACTCCCTCGATACATACTTCGTAATTTTGGATTTCACAGTTCAGTCAAGAAAATGAAGTGAATTTTCATCCTCAGCACGATACTTGTCTATTTATATAAATAGATAGATAGTAATAAATATATAGTAATTACATTATATTAAAGAAATTCCATATATTATATAGAAAGAAGTCATTTTTTTTCTCCCCCCCTTTTTTATCAAAAAAAGGGAAATGCATAAAATAAAAGGGAGAACTTGTGTCAGTCAATCCAAATTACCAAAATTTTCCTGTAATTGTAATATAGGTTTCGTGACATTAATAGCTTTGTACTAGAAAAAAGATCTGGTAAAGTGTGAGTCCAATCGGTTGGGTTCTAATAATTCACGAAAGAGATTATCATATTTTTAGAATTCCATTCGAGACGAAATTGAGAAATATCCCTCTCTTGGTTGTATCCAATTTTTATATTTATAGTAGAAAAGGTTTTTTGTTTTTGTTAGAATCTTTTCATTTCAAGGAATTTTTTAGTAATACAATAACAGTAGTCGATAATAGTCGATGAAAGAAAGAAAAAATGGATTTCTTCGAGGGATCGTGCGATAGTTTTTTCTTATCATTCGAGATATTATGTGTAATTAACGAACCTACTCCTTAATTGAATTAAATGAGGCAAAAGGTATTTTCTAAGGTAATTCGTTCCAAGATAGAAAATGGAACCTATACAATTGAAAAAGAAATGATCCAAATCGAAATGATTTTCTAATTTCCATAGCGATTCAAACAGAATTTGATTTATGAATGCAATTCACACGACAAAGTTATTATTATTTTATTTACTCAAGAGGTGCTGAATGAATTTGTTGATTCGCAATCACGGAATCGGTAGATGTCACAGCTGATGAATCAATCTATTTTTTTTACCTCTGTTAGCCTATCTTTGTTAGGATGGTCTATAATGATAATGACTGATGAATCAAAAACTTTCAATTGGAGTGGGTTCTTTGCATTAGTCTTTTTTTCGCAGTCCGACAATCTTTCAAAAACGGAGACTTAGGTAAGTGTTTTATAACCATATGGATAAAAAGAACGTATCTCATTTAGCTCTTTCATGCCTACTATAACTAGTTATTTTGGTTTTCTACTGGCAGCTTCAACTATAACCTCAGCTCTATTTATTAGTCTGAGCAAGATACGACTTATTTGAAATGAATTGAATGAACAATTCATTTATAAAAATAAATGTTTCTGTGAGATTCTAGGCATACGCGAGGGCCTTCCCGCAAAAATTGCCAATTTATGGTCATTGAGATTCATGATCGATTCGGATTAATATTTAAGGATAGATATTACCTCTCTTTTTTACCTTTTCAAAAAAATCGACATGATTGAAGTTTTACTATTTGGAATCGTATTAGGTCTAATTCCTATTACTTTGGCTGGATTATTCGTAACTGCATATTTACAATACAGACGCGGCGATCAGTTGAACCTTTGATTAAGTGACATCTCGCTTTTTGGTTGACCGCCTCCCTTTTTGAATCCACGGTCGGTCAAATTCATGGCTGTTCAAGTTAGGAAGCTATTTCATTCTAAGTAGACCTAAGAAGAGCAGAATCACGCTCTGTAGGATTTGAACCTACGACATCGGGTTTTGGAGACCCACGTTCTACCGAACTGAACTAAGAGCGCTTTCTTATCACACTTGAGAAGCCCGTAAAGAAAGGGATTCTTTTTATTTTTGTATCCCCAATAGACCTTGATATAGGATAATAAACTGAAAGGTTATATATGTTATGTCCGATTTGCATCGATCTTAATCGGTCCCCCATCAATGTTCAGACTCGTTAACGCCCCTAGGCGAAATAATAGGTAGGGATGACAGGATTTGAACCCGTGACATTTTGTACCCAAAACAAACGCGCTACCAAGCTGCGCTACATCCCTTTCAATTGGTATACAGTGTCATTGTAGAGAATCCCTGTCTTGTTTTCCACATCATTCTTTCCCGATTGCTATATAATATATCTTGTCATTTCTTCTTTTTGGTCTCATATAACATATATGAAAATCATTATATACCATAGACAACCCAACGTATAAATAAATAAATGAATACTTCTCGGCAATCCTCATTAAGAAGGGGGCGTCTTTTTCTGTTTTAAAGGAAGGGAAATCTTATCTACCGGGCCATTTTATATATCCATTTTTGTTAGGGATTCCATCTCCAAATAAAAGTGATCCTTAATTCCATATGCATTTGATCATATATGTATTCCAATAAATACAAATAAGGAGGATTTTCAATGCGAGATCTAAAAACATATCTCTCCGTGGCACCTGTGCTAAGTACTCTATGGTTCGGGGCTTTAGCAGGTCTATTGATAGAGATCAATCGTTTATTCCCCGATGCGTTGACATTCCCCTTTTTTTCACTCTAGTTCTTGACATGGTAGGAGATGCAGAAAATTAGCGATACAATAAATTCTTGTTGACTAATAACTCTTCCTCTTTCTCTTTTTTTCTTTTTTAGGATAAAGAAAGAAAAGAAGGACAGACATACAATAAAAGTGGATTCAACCTCAACGAAATTCGGATTTAGGTTCGAATTAATATTAAAAGTGAGTACGCAAATAGAAATAAATGAGGCCTAGGGCAACAAAATCATACAAGCTACTTAAATGAAATACTCTACTTGGATTCTAAATAATTGATAGTTAGAAATTGTTGTATTACTTATTCTTATTACTCTATTGATTGAAACGAAATCGTTCAGAATTGGATTTCGAGTTATCTACTTCTATTTTTTCCCTTTTTTCGTCGTTTTGGATTGAAAATAGAAGAGTTGAGTTAATCCAAAATGCAAAGGAGGTTCATGGCCAAGGGTAAAGATGTCAGAGTCAGAGTTATTTTGGAATGTACCAGTTGTACCCGAAACAGTGTTAATAAGGAATCACCGGGGATTTCCAGATATATTACTCAAAAGAATCGACATAATACACCCAGTCGATTAGAATTGAGAAAATTCTGTCCCTATTGTTACAAGCATACAATTCATGGGGAAATAAAAAAATAGATCGAACGGCACCCATGTGTGCCACTTTTCCAAGTAACAAGAAAAAGTTACATATAATTACATATAATAGATAGAAACAAATCAAATCCTATTTCGATCGGATCCCAAATTCGAATTTAAAAATAGGATTTTCGAGATAAGGACTAAACCATGGATACATCCAAGCAACCTTTTCTTAAATCCAAGCGACCTTTTCTTAAATCCAAGCGATCTTTTCGTAGGCGTTTGCCCCCAATTGGATCGGGGGATCGAATTGATTATCGAAACATAAGTTTAATTAGTCGATTTATTAGTGAACAAGGAAAAATATTATCTCGACGAGTGAATAAATTGACCTTAAAACAACAACGATTAATTACTATTGCTATAAAACAAGCTCGGATTTTATCTTCGTTACCCTTTCGTACTTTTCGTAAGAATGATAAAAAATCTTATCGAAAGAAGGATAAAAAATTTTATCGTAAGAATGAGAAAAAATAGGATCCTAAGAATGATCCAAAATTGGATCATAAGAATAATCTACCATTTGAGAGAACTAAGTAAACCCCTAAAAGTACTGGTTCTAGACTCAGAAAAAATAGGACTACGGCCTCCATGGAATAAAAATTCCAATCGGAATCACAACTCCGGTTGGTTTTTTGTTCGAAAAATGAGAAAATCAAAATGGGATTGTCACGTCGTAAGAAAGAAAAAAATATTTTCTTATTGAATTGAAATGTGCTCCTTTCGTTTTACTACTTTATCATATTAATTTATACTCTATCTTCCCGGAGTGCATTCTCCGGGGAAATCCGTTTAAAAAATATTCTGGTGGATTCCTTCTAATCTCTTTATTATTTAATGATTTCATTGGAAATCATGTAAAGCAAATTTGGATTTGATATACCTATTTGTGCAATTATTTTCCGATTAAGAAGCAACTGTCTCTTGTGCAGATCGTGTATAAATTTGCTATAACTATAGGATACCCGGATCGCACGAATTACTGCATTTATACGGGTGATCCACAAACGACGAAAATCTCTCTTTTGCCTGCCCCTATCCCGATGAGCGGAAAACCAAGCTCTTATTTTCTGTTGAGTAATCGTTCGCGTAATTTTTGAATGAGCCCCTTGAAAGGTTGATACAAATGAACGCATTTTTGTTCTACGCCGACGAGCTACATATCCTCGTTTAATTCTGGTCATTGAATCAAATTCAACTTTGATGAATAACTAAGTTATTTTTTTCTTTCAGCTATTCTTTAATCCCCCCGCAATAACAAAACGGATTCTTCCGATGTATAAAATAAAAATTCCAATGGCTTTTGCTACTATAACCTTCCCAACCACTATTTTCCAGGCATTTCACCTCGAAATAAGAAATTGTATTGATACTCTAGGTATAAAAAAAAGAGTCAAACTAAATAAGTAGTAAATATAAATGAATAAAAGAAATAGTGGGTTCCATCGTTTCTATGGCTACTTTTTAAACGGTGAGGTCCTTTCTATACACCGGAGCCCCTTCCTTATTTAGTAACTTGTACAGTTCACACTCCTTGGCTCTACCCATGAATTATCCAGTAATAGGTCTTTTCACAATAAGATCTACTCATACAGTAACGGCATTTAATTATGAAGGTTGGTTAGGTAGCTGACCCTGTTAGTCCGTTCTTGCAAGAGTAGGAACATAATCTTTCTGCTTCTTAAATACGAGTTTCCCCGCTTAATGGATAACCATTTGATTTGCTACCAATGGGGATTTGCTTCTCATCTCCAATTGAGGCGATGGGATTTGTACCAATGTAAACCATAAATTTTATACACAATAGAAGGGATTTTTTTGATAGTGAGTGGTGTTCTTCAATTCTATCCTCTTCATTGGTACTGATCCGTGATACTGTAAAAATTTTCTCCTTTCTTTTGTTCCAGTTCATGATCTGAACGAGTCGCACATACACCCTAGTACATGTTCCTCGACGCTGAGGACATCCCCGAAGAGCGGGGGCTTTTTTGACATTTCTGATTGGCTGTCTTGTGTTTCTAATAAGTTGTTTAATAGTTGGCATGCTTAATCGTATACAGAATGAGCTGGTTTAGATCGATCCTAACCATCGGGTTAGAATTACTTACATTAAATCTTTTGGCCCTATTATTTGATTCTGTCTGGAACTGTTCAAGGCAATAACAAAAGGACAAACAAAGGAATTACTTCCAGATTTCTTTTTTTATTCTGCCTGGGCCTGGTCAGGCAATTATAGGTCCAGGCAATTCTAAAAAAAAGACAAAGAAAAATGCATTTTTATTCGGTGGGGGGGCTTTAGTTAGGGCACCCTTGGGGAGATGCACCCGGTGCCATAGCTAATCGAGTAGCCCTAGAAGCGTGTGTATGTAAGGTTTCCGCGTGTAATGAGGGACGTGATATTCGTCGTGAAGTCATTGGAGAGTTAAAAAAGACTATGACGGTTATTTTGCTGCATATATTTTTATTGTCTGGGATTAATCAGTTTATTTTTGATCCGATCAAATAAGCAAAAAAGTGTCTTGTGGATTTTTTCTCATATATAATTGCATCGATCAAAAAGAATTTTGATCTTTTTACAAACTTGATGTTGATAAATCCATGGATCTAAAAATTCATTTCAGACAATTGAACCTTCTCAAACTGTTTCTTTTTAAGAACCAAAAAGATTTGTGCCAGAATAATAGATGCCAAGAAGAACAAAAGACCTTGGACACGGGATGGATCTTGAAGTACTATTTCTGCGTCTCCCTGACCAAACCCGCCCACATTGGGGTTACTTGTTAATGGTTGATCAAGTTTGATGGATTCCGCTTCTGAAACAAGAAGCTCTGGTCCTGGAGGTATAATATCAACTACTTGGTGTCCATCCGAGGCATCCATTATGGTTATCTCATACCCCCCTTTTTCTTTACGTATAATTTTGCTTATTATACCTGCGGCTGTAGCATTATAGACTGTATTGTTACTCTTGCTCCCATCGGGATAAATCTGACCCCTTCCTCTGTTCCCGCCTACATATATAGGATATTTTAAGAAGTGAATGTCTTTTTTAGTAGCGGGGTCCGGGGAAAGGATAGGAAAGGTGATTTCACTATATTTCTGACCAGGAACAGGACCTATCACAAGAATATTTTTTTTAGTCGGGCGATAACTTTGAAAAGACAGATTACCCACCTTTTCTTTCATCTCAGGAGAAATACGATCGGGTGGGGCTAATTCGAAGCCCTCAGGTAAAATAAGAACGGCCCCCACATTCAAAGACCCTTTTTTACCATTAGCAAGAACTTGTTTCAGTTGCATATCATAAGGGATTTTAACAACTGCTTCAAATACAGTATCCGGAAGTACCGCTTGTGGAACTTCAATATCCACGGGTTTATTAGCTAAATGGCAATTGGCACAGACAATACGCCCAGTCGCTTCTCGTGGATTTTCATAGCCCTGTTGTGCAAAAATGGGATATGCATGTGAAGTAGATGTCCGAGTTATTACATAGATCATGATCGATACAGAAATGGATCGAGTAATCTGTTCTTTTATCCAAAAAAAGTTATTTCTATTTTGCATGGTCCAATCATTGATCACGAAAATTTCTACAATAAATTAGGTAGGTTGCTAGTATAGTTCCCTATCCACGATTCTGCTATTGTACTGGAATCTAGGAAAAATCGACTCTACTGGTATAAATCGAATATAAAATAATATAATAAAGTGAGTAATTTTTTGATTTTTAATGGTTTGTTTATGTACGAAGTAAGAAACTTGATGAGTGGGTTAATCTCAGTGGATCGTTCTTTAGTCATTCATGGAATGATAAATCACTACAAGTGACGGAGATACGCGATTTAAATAATGGAAGATCCAATATTTCAAAATTGTATCAAGAATCACTGGAAAAGTTGAAACAAGACCAGATATAATTTGATCGTTATGATCAAATCCAAAATCTTTGTAGACAGAGCTAATCATTAATTCCCAACCATGGGGCGAGTGGAATCCGATACATAAATCAGTTAATAAAAGAATAGAAAAAGCTTTTATTGTGTCGCTTAAGTTATAGAGGAATTCCTGAACCCAAGAATTAAGAATGACAAGTTCTTCATTACATATAATAGAGTAACCGCTTAGAATAGCGAAAGAGATTATATTTGTCGAGAAGTGCAAAATGCTATGGATATGAACCTCATTGTGAATCTTGACCAATTGTATCGTTTCTTTTTGGATTCCTATATGAATCTTTTGTATATGTGTCTCCGGGTACTCCTTTATCATTTCGTCCAAAAGGAATAATTCCTCTAATTCTATGAATTTTTCTAGAACATTCTTTTCTTGAATATCATTTAAAAAAATTTCGGATTGACTCGTATTACACCAATTTTTAACCCAAGATTCCAGACTTTTATTAAATGAGAGAGAGATCCACCAGGGCAAAAATACTATATATGCAAGATATGGGAGGTTAGTGAATGCTTTCTTTTGTGACATTTTGAATCTGTGAATTGATAATGTAAAACCACCTCTTTCCTCGAACCTATGAATCTTCTACCCCCCTTTTATTTATTTGTAATTAATCGGTTAGTCCTTGAATATATAAAAAAAAGAAGGGTTCGCGTTGAAGTTGAATGAAGAAAGAATAAAATATTGTTTCCAGATATCTCAATTGGCCAAATTCGAAACAATTGCACCCTTTCAATGAATGCCCGAAAGGGCTGACTCAAGGAAAAAATAGGATTCGGACTTCGAGACGAAAGAACCGAACCCCCCCCCTTAAAGATCCATTATTTATAAAAGTTTCGTTGGCGAATCATATCCTAGGAATAGTTGAGGGAAATTTATGCAAAAAGTGGATGTGATGATGAAATCAAAAATGAATGGCAAAACCAGAGAGAAATTAGATGGTTATAGTGATACGAGCTCTAATCATTTGATCATCAAAGAACAAAAGAAAGGAAAAAAAAATATATAGATTTACAAAAGAAAAAGATCGCAAATAGAAAATCTAGGATCGATCTGTATTGAATCTATCAATTCCAAATAAAATATTGGACCAAAAAAGACGAATTCTGTATTCAGAAATATTCTGATATATGTGATGAATCTATACTTAATTAGACTTGTTACTAGTCTGAAAGAATTGAATTTCGTTCCATATATATACATAAAAAAGAATTTTGGTGTACACAAATAACTTCCTTTTCCGGTTTTTCTATATATATCTGCTTTTGCCCGAATGGGCATTCTGAAAAAGCGTCAGTGAAATTATATAAAAAAGAAGATTTCTTAGTTCCTACCCCAACGCTGCGAAAGCATCTTCCGTTCATTTCAAAATACTTCAATTGGTATGCGCAAGAAATAGGCCAATTCGGCAGCTTTTTGCTCAATTTCTCTTGGAGTCAAATTCTCATCAGTACGAGTCAAGGGAATGGCTCCCTGGCCTCTGATTTCCATATAAAGGACACGACGAGGAAAAATACCCTCTTTAACCTCGATTCTAATTGACTGGACATCCTTCATAAGGAATCGAAGGAAAATACGACGATTTCTTCCAGGAAATCCCCAACGAAAAAGCCACACTATGCCTTCTTTTCTATCGAATCGATCATAACCACTACCTACATTCCACGAAATTGTGCACCATAAATAGGAGCTGATGAACAGACCTGCAATCCCATAGAAAGACATCACGAGTCCTTGTGGAAAAAAAAAGATTTGCTGAGAGGGAAATAAGGATATCAGATTCCTACCAAGATAACTAGAAGTTCCAACCACTAAGAAACCTAATGAACCTAAAAGAAGGATACAGGCCCAGCAGAAATTACTTGTTTTTCGAGACCCCCTTATAAGTTCTATCCATATACGTTCTGATCGCCAGTTCATACTAGATCCAGTTGCTTTTTATTGGAATTGAGAGAATAACCTAAATTCATTTTACTTTTTTTGTTACCCCAGTAACTCTCATCAACTAGCACTATTATGATGTAAACCACTCGGAGTCATTTTGGATATATAAAAACATCCCTTTCATAGGATCCTCCTACGGGTATATCTACGTACATATAGAATTCAATTTCAGACATCTGCTAATCTATCATAAATTTGGAAATCACTATTTATTGCATTTATCCATATATCATGTTTACACATGCATAAGAGCTCTTTCATTTGTGTTCAAAGGAAGCCGCATCTGTGACCCTATTTCAATACAATAAATAGATATCTATATTATGATCATTATGATCAAGTCCAAGTATTGAAATAAATCGATGGGATTTGGTCCCATTGTATCTAGACAATCTTGTTTTTTTGAACATGAAGAAATAAAGAAGCCATTGCAAGTGCCGGAAATACAAGGCCCACTAAAGGCACAAGAATAGAGGGCAAGTTGAAAGTTGTCATAGAGTGTGGATACCTCGATTTAATATTTGTACCTGTTATTGTTATAACGATATCTTATAATAAGTCTATCTATTATAAGTATATAATATAATAATAGGTGCAAGGAATGTAGAACTAAATAAGTGTACCTGTTGCCCTAAATACTAAATATATATATTATAATCTACTTTGTTATTCTTGTTCTCTTGTCCTTATCTTCGATTCTAATAAAGAACGAAAGACCTTCTTAAAAGTTCCTAAAGGGATCAATGAATCAAAATTTGAAGAT